TTACCAAGCTCAACGTTAGCCAGATTAGTCAACATTTATATGTTTCGATGCAACAACAAGATGTTATTTGTAATAAGTAGTTTTATTGGTTGGTTAATTGGTCACATTTTCTTCATGAAATGGGTCGGATTGGTATTATTCTGGATACGGCAAAATCGATCTATTACTATTAGATCGAATAAGTACATTAGATCTAATAAGTACCTTGTGTCACAATTGACAAATTCTATGGCTCGAATCTTTAGTATTCTCTTATTTATCACCTGTGTCTACTATTTAGGAAGAATACCATCGCCTATTGTCACTAAAAAATGGAAAGAAACCTCCGAAACGGAAGAAGTGGAGGAAAGTGAGGAAGAAACAAATGTAGAAATAGAAACAACTTCTGAAACGAAGGGGACTAAACAGGAACAAGAGGCATCTACCGAAGATGACCCTTCCCTTTTTTCGGAAGAACAGGAGGATCCGGAAAAAATAGATGGGGTTCAAAGTCCAGAAAATTGGAGGTTGGAAATACTTAAGGAAAAAGGAGAAGATAAAAACCTCTTCTGGTTTGAAAAACCTCTTGTGACTCTTCTTTTCGACTATAAACAATGGAATCGTCCATTGCGATATATAAAAAATAATTGTTTTGATCAAGCTGTAAGAAATGAAATGTCACAATCTTTTTTTCATACATGTACAAGTGATGGAAAACAAATAATATCGTTTACATATCCACCTAGTTTGTCGACTTTTTTGGAAATGATACAAAGAAAAATTTCTTTGTGTACGACAGAAAAACTATCCCCAGAGGATGTGTATAATCATTGGGTTTATACCAATAAACAAAAAAGGATTAACTTGAGCAATGAGTTCATAAATCGAATAGAAGCTCTGGAGAAGGGATCTCTTGCTCTGGATGTGCTCGAAAAAAGGACCAGATTGTGCAATAATGAAAATGAACAAGAATGCTTACCTAAAATATATGATCCTTTTTTGAACGGACCATATCGTGGAACAATCAAAAGCGTGTATTCACGTTCAATCATGAATGATTCAATCACTTCAACAGAAGATTTTATGGTTTGCATAAATAAGATTCATGAAATTTTTACTACCGATTCCCGAGAATTTGAACATAAAGTGGATTCATTTAATGGAGAATCATTATCGACAGACATTAGTCATTCCTTGACCTCAATAAGTCAATTCGCTAGAGAAGCAACACCTAGTTTGAATTTGAAAAGACTTGCTTTATTGGGCCAACAAAAAAGACTTGATTCAGAAAATCAAACGAAATCTTTGAAATTTCTATCCGATGTAGTTACAACTGATCCAAATGATCAAACAGTTCGAAATAAATCTATTGGAATAGAAGAAATCGGTAAAAGGGTTCCTCGATGGTCATACAAATTGACCAATAATTTGGAAGAGGAGGAAGAAAATGAAGAAGAATCGATGGAAAATCTGAAGATTCGATCAAGAAAAGCCAAACGTGTGGTAGTTTATACTGAAAACGATGAAAATAGCAATACTCCTACCAGTACCAATATTGATACTGACCAAACAGAGGAGGTGGCTTTGATACGCTACTCACGACAATCGGATTTTTGTCGGGATCTAATCAAAAGATCTATGCGTGCTCAAAGACGTAAAACAGTTACTTGGAAAATATTTCAAGCAAACGCGCATTCCCCACTTTTTTTGGACAGAATAGACAAAACATTTTTTTTTTCTTTTGATATCTCCAGAATGATGAACCTCTTTTTTATTTTTGGGAACTGGGTGGGTAAAGGTCCGGAATTCAAAACTTCGGATTTTAAGGAGGAAAAGGCAAAAGAAAAAAAAAAAGACGAGAAAAAAGGGGAGAATGAACGGATGGCAATAGCTGAAACTTGGGATACTATTCCTTTTGCTCAAGTAATAAGAGGTTCTCTGTTAGTAACCCAATCGATTCTTCGAAAATACATCGTATTGCCTTCATTGATAATAGCTAAAAATCTCGGCCGGATGTTATTATTTCAATTCCCCGATTGGGACGGGGATTGGAGGGATTGGAATAGAGAAATACACGTTAGATGCACCTATAATGGTGTTCAATTATCAGAAACAGAATTTCCGAAAAACTGGCTAACAGACGGTATTCAGATAAAGATCCTATTTCCTTTCTGTCTGAAACCTTGGCATAGATCTAAGCTACGACCACATCATGGAGATTCAATGAAGAAGAAAGGAAAAAAAAAGAATTTTTGTTTTTTAACAGTTTGGGGAATGGAAACTGAATTACCGTTTGGTTATCCCCGAAAAGGGCCTTCCTTTTTTAAACCCATTTTTAAAGAACTCGAAAAAAAAATTCGAAAAGCGAAAAAGAAATTTCTAGTTCTAAGAGCTTTTAAAAAAAGAACAAAACGAAAGATCTTAAAAGAAAAAATAAGATGGATTCTAAAAAATTTTCCATTTCTAAAAAGAATAATAGAAGAATTTGAGAAAGTGAATCCCATTTTCTTATTTGGATTGAGGAAAGTATATGAACCGAAGAAAAATGGAAAAGATTCCATAATCAGTAATAAAATTAACCATGAATCAATCATTCGAATTCGATCTGTGGACTGGACAAATTATTCACTGACAGAAAAAAAAATGAAGGATCTGGCTGATAAGACAACCACAATCAGAAATCAAATAGAAAAAATGAAAAAAGACAAGAGAAAAATATTTCTAACTCCAGATAGAAATATTAGTACTAGTGAAACACGTTGTGATGATAAAAGAGCACAGAAACATATTTGGCAGATATCAAAAAGAAGAAGTGCCCGATTAATACGTAACTGGCACTATTTTATGAAATCTTTCATTGAAAGGATATACATAGAAATTTTTTTCTGGATCATTAATATTCTCAAAATCAATGCCCAGCTTTTTCTTGAATCAAGAAAAAAAATTCTCAATAAAAACATTTCCAATTATGAAAGAAATACAGAAGGAATTGATGAAACAAATAAAAATGCAATTCACTTTATTTCGACTATAAAAAAGTCGCTCTCTAATATCTCTAATATTAGTAATAAGAAATCACAGATTTCGTGTAACTTATCTTTCTTATCCCAAGCATATGTATTTTATAATTTATCACAAACCCAAGTTCTTAATAAGTATCACTTGGGATCTGTACTTCAATATTGTGGAACAGATCTTTTTCTTAAGGATAGAATAAAAGACCATTTTGGGACACAAAGAATATTTGATGCCAAATCAAGGCCTAAGAAACTTCCGAATTCTGGAATGAATGAATGGAAAAATTGGTTAAGGGATCATTATCAATACAATTTATCCCAAACTAAATGGTCTAGATTAGTATCGCAAAAATGGCGAAATATAGTCAATCAGCGTTGTACGATTCAAAATAAAGACTCAAAAAAAGATTCATATGAAAAAGAAAAAGACCAATTCATTCATTTCGAGAAACGAAAGAATTATGTAGTGAATTCATTGTCAAGTCAAAAAGATCAATTTCAAAAACACTACAGATATGATCTATTCTCACATGAATATATTCATTATGAGGGCAGGAGGGACTCATATATTGATAGATCCCCATTACATGGCGACCGAAAGATTCCATATAATTACAACACACCTAAACCCGAATCATTTTATATACTGGGGAGTATAACTATTAGTGATTATCTAGGAGAAGAATCTATTATTGATACGGGGAAAAATCCGTATAGAAAATATTTGGAGTGGAGAATTCTCGATTTTTGTCGTACGAAAAATATCGATATTGAGGTCTGGACTGATATAGATACTGGAACCAATATTAATAAAAATACTAAAACAGGAACTAATTATTATCAAATAATTGATAAAAAAGATCTTTTTGATATCACAATTCATCAAGAAATCAACCCATCCAATCAAAAAAACTTTTTTGATTGGATGGGAATGAATGAAGAAATGCCATATTGTCCCATATCGAATCTGGAACCTTGGTTCTTCTCAGAATTTGTGCTACTTTATGATGCATATAAGATTAAACCATGGATTATACCAATCAAATTACTTCTTTTCAATTTCAATGAAAATGAAAACATTAGTGAAAATAAAAACATCAATGGAAATCAAAAAAAGGATCTTCGTATATCATCATCTAATCAAAAAGAATATCTTGAGTTAGAGAATCGAAATCAAGAAGAAAAAGAACAGCTGGACCGAGGGAATCTTGGATCATATCCAAGAAACCAACAAAAAGATCTTGAAAAAGGTTACGCGAAATTAAACATTAAAAAACATGGAAAGAAAATACAATCCAAGAGCAAGAAGGAAGCGGAACTAGATTTCTTCCTGAAAAGATATTTGCTTTTTCAATTGAGATGGAATAATCTTGTGAGTCAAAGAATTATCAATAATATCAAGGTATATTGTCTCCTGCTTAGACTGATAAATCCAAGGGAAATTGCTATATCCTCTATTCAAAAAGGGGAAGTGCGCCTGGGTATAATGCTGAGTCATAAGGATCTAACTTTTACAGAATTGATAAAAAGAGGAATATTGATTATCGAACCGCTTCGTCTGTCTACAAAATGGGATGGACAATGTATTATGTATCAAACCATAGGTATTTCATTGGTCCATAAGAATAAGCACCAAACTAATCGAAGATGCCGAGAGAAAAAACATGTTGATGAGAATTATTTCGATAAATCCATTTCACAACATGGAAAAATACTTGTGGATGGAGACAAAAATCATTATGATTTGTTTGTTCCTGAAAATATTCCATCTCCTAGACGTCGTAGAGAATTGAGAATTGTAATTTGTTTTAATTCCGAGAATGGGCATGTTGTGGATGGAAATCCAGTATTTTCCAATGAAAACAACGTAAAAAACTGTAGGCAATTTTTGGATGAGGACAAAAATATTGATACAGATATAAATAAATTCATCCAATTCAAGTTGTTTCTTTGGCCCAATTATCGATTAGAGGATTTAGCTTGTATGAATCGCTACTGGTTTGATACCAATAATGGCAGTCGTTTCAGTATGTCAAGGATACATATGTATCCGCGATTCAGAGTTAGTTGATGGTACATTTCCTATATCACGCGTCATATCCAGTATATAAAGGAGATGTACATGTACGTTTGGTACATTACATTCTGATACACCATACTGATTCAATGATGTAGATCTAGGAATGAATCGACAGAATTTTCTTAGGTCCAAATCATTTCCTTTTGTGGGTGCAGAAATGTAGATTCTTTTTTTTTATTCTGTGTACCAGATCGAAACGAGCTGGCATTATTATTCCTGATCGTTAAAATCCATTTCTGTGGAAAAGAAAGAAAAAAAGAGAGAAGAATTATTTTTATGGTAAAAAATTCATTCATCTCAGTTATTCTGCAAGAAGAAAAAGAAAAAAACAAAGGGTCTGTTGAATTTCAAATATTCAATTTCACCAATAAGATACGGAGACTTACTTCCCATTTGGAATTGCACAGAAAAGACTATTTATCTCAGAGAGGTCTGCGGAAAATTCTGGGAAAACGTCAACGGCTACTGGCTTATTTGTCAAAGAAAAATAGAGTACGTTATAAAGAATTAATTGGCCAGTTGGATATTCGGGAACCAAAAACTCGTTGATTTGAAGATTCGTTTGAATTTGAATTATTTGGTTTATTAGATCTTGAATTTTTATGAACCTCGTTTCGTTTTCAGCAATTCATGTAATAATGAATCGGGGAAGAAAACATATGACTGTACCGGCTACAAGAAAAAATTTCCTGATAGTCAATATGGGTCCTCACCACCCATCAATGCATGGTGTTCTTCGACTCATTGTTACTCTAGATGGTGAAGATGTTATTGACTGTGAACCCGTATTGGGTTATTTACACAGAGGGATGGAAAAAATTGCGGAAAACCGAACAATTATACAGTATTTACCTTATGTAACGCGTTGGGATTATTTAGCTACTATGTTCACAGAGGCAATAACGGTAAATGCACCAGAACAATTTGGAAATATTCAAGTACCTAAAAGAGCCAGCTATATCAGAGTCATTATGCTGGAGTTGAGTCGTATAGCTTCTCATTTGTTATGGCTTGGTCCTTTTATGGCGGACATCGGTGCACAGACTCCTTTCTTCTATATCTTCAGAGAGAGGGAATTGCTGTATGATCTATTCGAAGCTGCCACAGGGATGCGAATGATGCATAATTATTTTCGTATCGGGGGAGTAGCTGCTGATCTACCTTATGGCTGGATAGAGAAATGTTTCGATTTCTGCGATTATTTTTTAACAGGAATTGTTGAATATCAAAAGCTTATTACCTGGAATCCCATTTTTTTGGAACGAGTTGAAGGAGTGGGCATTATTGGTGGAGAGGAAGCAATAAATTGGGGTTTATCAGGACCAATGCTACGAGCTTCCGGAATCCCATGGGATCTTCGTAAAGTTGATCATTATGAGTGTTACAATGAATTCGATTGGCAAGTCCAGTGGCAAAAAGAAGGAGACTCATTAGCTCGTTATTTAGTACGAATCAGTGAAATGGCGGAATCCATCAAAATTATTCAACAGGCTCTGGAAGGAATTCCTGGAGGGCCCTATGAAAATTTGGAAGTCCGGCGCTTTGATAAAGCAAGGGATTCCGAATGGAATGATTTTGAATATCGATTCATTAGTAAAAAGCCTTCTCCCACCTTTGAATTGTCAAAACAAGAACTTTATGTGAGAGTAGAAGCTCCAAAGGGAGAATTAGGAATTTTTTTGATAGGAGATCATAGTGTTTTTCCCTGGAGGTGGAAAATTCGTCCACCAGGTTTCATCAATTTGCAAATTCTACCTCAGCTAGTTAAAAGAATGAAATTGGCTGATATCATGACGATACTAGGTAGTATAGATATCATTATGGGAGAAGTTGATCGTTGAAATGATAATTGATACGACAGAAGTACAAGCTATCAATTCTTTTTCCAGACCGGAATCCTTAAAGGAGGTCTATAGCCTCCTATGGCTGCTTGTACCTATTTTGACTCCCGTATTGGGAATCACATTAGGTGTACTCGTAATTCTTTGGTTAGAAAGAGAAATATCCGCAGCGATACAACAACGTATTGGGCCCGAATATGCCGGTTCCTTGGGAATTCTTCAAGCTCTAGCAGATGGGACCAAACTGCTTTTCAAAGAGGATCTTCTACCATTTAGAGGAGATATTCGTTTATTCAGTATTGGGCCATCTATAGCAGTCATATCCATTTTAATAAGTTATTCAGTAATTCCTTTTGGCTATCGTCTTATTCTAGCCGATCTCAGTATCGGTGTTTTTTTATGGATCGCTATTTCAAGTATTGCTCCTATTGGACTCCTTATGTCAGGATATGGATCGAATAATAAATATTCCTTTTCAGGTGGTCTACGAGCTGCTGCTCAATCTATTAGTTATGAAATACCATTAACTCCATGTGTGTTATCAATATCTCTACGTGTGATTCGTAGAACATGAACCCTTACTCCTTCTCCTTTCCTATAAAGAAAGGAACGAGGTTGAATGTCTTGAATAGATATCCTTATTTTTTTTTATTCATCATTCGGGTCGATGAGTTAAACCAGATAGTTATATGAGTGAAACAAAACTGCTTGTGAATTCGCAGTAAGAAGATTGATTCTCATTCCCTCTGTACCAGAGTAAGGTGGAAGTAAACAATAAGCAGTTTCCACTGCTTACCCCAAGATTGGTTGATTAGTCATCATGGCTTGAAGCGGGTGCAAAAGATCAACTGTATGGAGTTCATACTATTGTATGTATTACCATACGGGGGATCAATCAAAAATGAGTGGACGGTTAGGAACACCAAGGTACACAAAGGATTAGTAATGGAGATAATGTAAGGTATCCAAGGGGATATTTCTGCATAAAAGGAATCATAATGGGGGCTTTAAGTTGGTAGAAATGATCAAGCAGTACTTCCCCACGATTCCGATCCAGAGTACGCTCTTATCCACTGATTAAAGAAATGACTATCAGGAACGAAGTAATCCTTTTTTTTGAATCCCCCCTTCTGAGGGAGAAAGAAGAACGGGGAACGAAAGAAATGGAATACAATAGGAAAACTAACTGAATAATAAGAGATCTTTGCTTTTCCTTTCCCCATTCCATCCATATTCATACCGATAGAATTCTTATCATGATTCATGAACTTGTGTAGCGTCTAATTATTTTTCGTATCGAAAGATATGCGTCGAAATACCCTATTGATACAACGAGTATTTTATTGAAGGATTAAGTTATTACTAAACAAAGATCCTATTTTTTTATATAAAAAAAAGGATGAGATAAATTCAGAAGCACTTTTGATTTTATTTGCTATTTTAGCAGACAGAATTTCATTGGTCTAATTCGGGACTCCCCGATGCATCTTTACTCTATCTACCCTACAAAAAAGCGAAGGTAATAAGAAAGCAGTCCTTAGATTTATTTGTGGCCTTCGAGGAGCCGTATGAAGCTGAGGTCTCATGTACGGTTCTGGAATAGCGATGGGAACAGTGATGTTATAATCGACTATGATTATCTAACAGTTCAAGTACAGTTGATATAGTTGAGGCACAGTCAAAATATGGGTTTTGGGGATGGAATCTGTGGCGTCAACCCATAGGATTCATAGTTTTTCTAATTTCTTCCCTAGCGGAATGCGAGAGATTACCCTTTGATTTACCAGAAGCAGAGGAAGAATTAGTAGCAGGTTATCAAACCGAATATTCAGGTATCAAATTTGGTTTATTTTACGTTGCTTCTTACCTAAATTTACTAGTTTCTTCATTATTTGTAACAGTTCTTTACTTGGGCGGGTGGAATCTCTCTATTCCGTACATATTCATTCCTGAACTTTTGGGAAGAAATAAAACGGGTGGAGTCTTTGGAATGACGATTGGTATCCTTATTACATTAGCTAAAGCTTATTTGTTTCTGTTCATTCCTATCACAACAAGATGGACTTTACCTAGGATGAGAATGGACCAACTATTAAATCTTGGATGGAAATTTCTTTTACCTATTTCCTTAGGTAATCTATTATTGACAACTTCTTCCCAATTGGTTTCATTGTAACAGAATACGATATTCTGGATTCATAATCTCTCTCAAGCAAGAGAAAGAAACATCAAATTATTCATGGATATCCACAAAATGTTCCCTCTGGTGACTGGGTTCATGAATTATGGTCAACAAACGGTACGAGCTGCAAGGTACATTGGTCAAAGTTTCATGATTACCTTATCCCACGCGAATCGTTTACCTGTAACTATTCAATATCCTTATGAAAAATCGATCACATCAGATCGTTTCCGTGGTCGAATCCACTTTGAATTTGATAAATGCATTGCTTGTGAAGTATGTGTTCGTGTATGCCCCATAGACCTACCCGTTGTTGATTGGAGATTGGAAACAGATATTAGAAAGAAACGGTTGCTTAATTATAGTATTGATTTTGGAATCTGTATATTTTGTGGTAACTGCGTCGAATATTGTCCAACAAACTGTTTATCAATGACTGAAGAATATGAACTCTCCACTTATGATCGTCATGAATTGAATTATAATCAAATTGCTTTGGGTCGGTTACCAATGTCAGTAATTGGAGATTACACAATTCGAACAATTAGGAATTCGACTCAAATAAAAATAGCCACGGATAACCCCCTTGATTCAAGAACGATTACAAATTACTAAGATTCCGTTTTGATCTAAAGGAGTGAAGTTTCTTTTTGGTTGGTTAGTAACTACAAAAGATAACTATTGATTGGTGAGAATCACGACTTGATTTGAATTTCAAATAGATTGATTCGTATATCTGTGATGATTTCGAAATATACAATTCTGAACTACTCTTTCGGATACGGAAACGGGATTGGTCCAATAACTGTATCCACATCAATCCACACGAGGATTCCATTCAATTAGGAACGTATCATATACAAGAAAAAAAAAGAAAGATAGGGTAACCTCTTTTTTTTCTGGACCAGTCAGAAAGGTCATGAAATATTTCAACTTATTTATCTCTTACTTTAATATAATGGATTTACCTGGACCAATACACGATATTCTTTTAGTATTTCTGGGATCAGGTCTTATATTAGGAGGCCTAGGAGTAGTATTACTTACTAATCCAATTTATTCTGCCTTTTCACTGGGATTGGTTCTTTTTTGTATATCCTTATTCTATATTCCATCTAACTCCTATTTTGTGGCTGCTGCACAACTCCTTATTTACGTGGGAGCCATAAATGTCTTAATCGTATTTGCCGTGATGTTCATGAATGGTTCAGAATATTCCAATGATTTATATCTTTGGACAATTGGAGATGGAGTCACTTCACTGGTTTGTACAAGTATTCTTTTTTCACTAATTACTACTATCTCAGATACGTCATGGTACGGGATTATTTGGACTACAAGATCAAACCAGATTACCGAACAGGACCTTACAAGTAACGTTCAACAAATTGGAATTCATTTATCAACTGATTTTTATCTTCCATTTGAACTCATTTCTATAATTCTTTTAGTTGCCTTGATAGGTGCAATTGCCATGGCTCGTCAGTAATAAATACTTAGAAATTCAAAATCAAATAAAATCAATAAGGTTTTGCTTTTTTTTGTTCTGTGTTATTATTATCACACCCATTTCCCTTCAGTTCCATTTTCTTTCATATTCTATTTTCTTTTCATATATTCAATTGACAGGGTTTGAGTTTTAGTTTGATATACTAATACCTTCCTTTGTTCCGTACTTGTTATATTCTAGTCAATCAAATCGGTTAAATTGTATTGTTGTTCATATTGAAATCAATGGAGATTGATGAGGAGTTGGTCAATGATGACCGAATATGTACTTATTTTGAGTGCCTATTTATTTTCTATCGGTATTTATGGATTGACCACAAGCCGAAACATGGTTCGAGCACTTATGTGTCTTGAGCTTATACTGAATGCGGTTAATATAAACCTCGTAACATTTTCTGATTTATTTGATAGTCGCCAATTAAAAGGAGACATTTTTTCGGTCTTTGTTATAGCTATTGCAGCCGCTGAAGCAGCTATTGGACCAGCTATTGTTTCGTCGATCCATCGTAACAGAAAATCGACTTGTATCAATCAATCCAATTTGTTGAATAAATAGTCGCATGATATAAATAAAGACAGATATATAAATGATATATACCAATTAGAATTAGCATGTATAACTCGTATGACCTTGTTTGCTGAAAGGTAAGAAATCAAAGCATCGTGGACCGCTCTCATGAACAGATACAGAAACAGGATTGATTATGAAAAAAAAAATTCCGATAAACCACCGATTCGTCTGGTGTCTACAATATATACATATACGTCAGTTACTACTTATTTTACCAGATCGAAAATAGATAACGTTCAAAAAATTTATAGATCCAATGTCACATTCAGTAAAGATTTATGATACATGTATAGGGTGTACTCAATGTGTACGAGCCTGCCCCACAGATGTGTTGGAAATGATACCTTGGGACGGATGTAAAGCTAAGCAAATTGCTTCTGCTCCAAGAACAGAGGACTGTGTAGGTTGTAAGAGATGTGAATCTGCTTGTCCAACAGATTTCTTGAGTGTCCGGGTTTATTTATGGCATGAGACAACTCGCAGCATGGGTCTAGCTTATTGATACGTTTCAGAAAATTCCACTTGAATCCATTTGAATCCATTTGATTACTCTTTACCGACAAAAACTCGCACTCGATAAAATAAAATAGATTATTCCGAGTGCGGGTTTTTCTGGTCAAAGTCTATCTTGTCTTTACCACGAGTTATTTTCCTTGGTTAACAATAATTGTTGTTTTGCCAATATCCGCGGGTTTGTCAATTTTCTTTCTCCCCCATAGAGGAAATAAGGTAGTTCGGTGGTATACTATTTGTATCTGCTTATTAGAACTCCTTCTAACGACCTATGCATTCTGTTACCATTTCCAATCGGACGATCAATTAATTCAATTGGAGGAGGATTCTAAATGGATAAATATTTTTGATTTTCACTGGAGACCAGGAATTGATGGACTTTCCATAGGACCCATTTTACTGACAGGATTCATCACCACTTTAGCTACTTTAGCGGCTCGGCCAGTTACTCGAGATTCGCGATTGTTCCATTTCTTAATGTTAGCAATGTACAGCGGCCAAATAGGATTATTTTCTTCTCGAGATCTTTTACTTTTTTTCATCATGTGGGAGTTAGAATTAATTCCTGTTTACCTACTTCTATCCATGTGGGGGGGTAAGAAACGTATGTACTCAGCTACAAAGTTTATTTTGTACACTGCAGGAGGTTCCATTTTTCTCTTAATGGGAGTTCCAGGTATGGGTTTATATGGTTCCAATGAACCAACATTAAATTTTGAAACATCAGCTAATCAATCGTATCCCGCGACATTAGAAATAATATTCTATTTTGGTTTCCTTATTGCTTATGCTGTCAAATTACCGATTATACCCCTACATACATGGTTACCAGATACCCACGGAGAAGCACATTACAGTACATGTATGCTTCTAGCTGGAATCTTATTAAAAATGGGAGCATATGGGTTGATTCGGATCAATATGGAATTATTACCCCATGCACATTCTATATTTTCTCCCTGGTTGACGGTAGTGGGAACCATGCAAATAATCTATGCAGCTTCAACTTCTCCCGGCCAACGCAATTTAAAAAAGAGAATAGCCTATTCCTCCGTATCTCATATGGGTTTCACAATTATAGGAATTGGTTCCATAACCGATACGGGACTCAATGGGGCCATTTTACAAATAATCTCTCATGGATTTATTGGTGCTGCACTTTTTTTCTTGGCAGGAACAAGTTACGATAGAATACGTCTTGTTTATCTCAATGAAATGGGAGGAATAGCTATCCAAATGCCAAAAATATTTACCATGTTCAGTAGCTTCTCGATGGCTTCTCTTGCATTGCCAGGAATGAGTGGTTTTGTTGCAGAATCGGTAGTATTTTTTGGCATAATTACCAGCCAAAAATTTTTAATGCCAAAAATACTAATTACTTTTGTAATGGGAATTGGAATGATATTAACTCCTATTTATTCATTATCTATGTTACGCCAGATATTCTATGGATATAAGCTGTTTAATGTTTCAAACTTGGATTTTGTGGATTCCGGACCGCGAGAACTATTTGTTTCGATCTGTATCTTTCTACCCGTAATAGGTATTGGTATTTATCCTGATTTCGTTCTCTCGCTATCAGGTGACAAGGTGGAAGCTATTCTATCTAACTACTTTTATAATTATAAATAGTTTTCATCAATAAGACAGAAACTCAAGTCAAATAATCCTTTGATTTCAAAAATCGTTCACTGTACAATGCAAAAACAAAAGAGAAAATGAAGTGAATTGGTCAGATACATCTCGATTTTTTGAGAACCATTTAATATAAATGGTTCTCAAAAAATCGCACAAAGTTTTGTTCTATATATGATATAGAACGATGTTCCTATGTATTTCAGTCCATTTTTTCAATTAGAAGTTAATGTGAATGAACCGTAACTATGTAGACCTATTCCTAATAGATTGACCCCAAAATAGCATGTCCAAATTATAAGAAATCCCATAGAAGCCACAATTGCCGAATTCACACCTTGCAAACTCCGATTTGTTCTAGTATGTAAATAAATTGCGAATATGGTCCAAGTAATAAATGCCCAAGTTTCCTTGGGGTCCCAATTCCAATAAGATCCCCAGGCCTCATTAGCCCATACTGCTCCCGAAAGAATACCTATGGTTGAAAAGGTAAACCCTAGACTAATAATACGATAACTCCAATGATCCAATTGATGAGTCAATTGATACCTGTGATAGTTTCGAAATGAAGGAAAAGAAGTCTTTTGTAAAACACTTCTTTTTTCATTCAAGTAGTGGGTCTCGTCAAATGAAAATAACTCCGTTAATAAATGATTGCTTTTACGAGCAAGACCTATGTTTTTTCGAAATGTAATGACTAAAAAGGCTACTGATAATAACGATCCACATAAAAGAGCTGCATAGCTCAATAACATCATACTTACGTGCATCATTAACCACTGGGATTGTAGAGCAGGCACCAATACTGTAGATTGATGTATTTCGGTTGAAAGACCCGAAGTGGCAAAGCCTTGGGTAAAAATAGCGATTGGCGTGGTTATTGCGCTTAAATCACTTTTATGGTTCCACATTTTAGGAACCATATGAATAATGGAGAAACTCCATGAAAGGAATATTAATGATTCATATAAATCACTTAAAGGAAAATGTCTCGAATAAATCCAACGAGTAATTAATAATCCTGTTATACAGAAAAAAGTAGCTATCATGCCCTTTTCTGATGAATTCCATAATCCTATGATTTCATGGACTAATAAGGCCATCAAATGAATCATAATGACAATTGAAATGATCGAAAAAGAGATATGAGTTAATATATGTTCTAAAGTTGCAAATATCATAAAAAAATCATTAAAAAAAGGTCCCTCAATTACGGCATGGAAATTTCGAATTGAATAGATTATAGAATCTAATGTACTCTTTTTAGAGGGTGCCGCCACTCGGACTCGAACCGAGATGCTCTAGCACTGCTTCCTAAGAGCAGCGTGTCTACCGATTTCACCATGGCGGCTTGATCGCTATAATAATAGCTCATATTATGTTCAATTGTCGAGATTGAAGTATTCAATATAATTCATTTTTTTTTTAGGAGACGTTAGAATCGATGAATAAAGACTTGTTCAAATGAATATTTTGAACGTTTACTAATCCTTAGTATCGTGGTATGATGTCATTTTTAACAACGGGCTTTCACGTAGTAGAATATAAGTTCTACTGGAACAGTTGGAACTAGGTGGTTATATCCTGAGTTGAGATCTAGAACTAAGAATTGACCTTTTTTTTCTATATCATTTATATTCATTATTTATCTCATTTCATGGATCAGAAATGCAAAAAGATTTCTTTTTCAATGAACAAAAAGAAAAAAGAAATAGGATTTTTTATGTATCACAATTGCATAACTAAACCCAAAGGGTTTCTATGAATATATCTATTTAGATATAGATAGTTTGTTTGGTATCAAAACGATATTCACGCTTGGGATCTTCATTGTGTACATAAATCGCGTGAGGATTTAGCAAACCGATTAGGTATTGAGCTGAACATAAAACAAATGAGTTTCATTCTCTATCGGAATTCTATTGTACTGTACATATTTTACTTAAAAAAGTGGATTTTAAAAAGTTATAAAATCGATTGCTATTTTTCTTTTTATAAAGAAAATCCATTTATAAAATATATCTATTGGGGTAATCGATGCTCCAGTCCAAACATAGGATAGGTTCGGGTCCGGATTACGGAAGATTGACTTCTTCTTTGTACATAAATATCCGTCTAAACGGGATCTGGGGGGGGGTTTATTGATTAGGTCGAAACAAGAGTGAATATATGTAGTGATTCGGGGAGTTCCAAGGCAAAGTCTGAAAATCCATATTTTCATCAATTAGTTTCAATGATCCATTCATTTTTACTACAGATCTTATCCCTATCCCTTGCCTTGGGACAAAAATTTCAAAAATGAAAAGAAAGGGAGTTCTAACGTCGTTCATACTTGTTTTAGATCTTCCAAAAATATTAATGATGTATAACTATGGGGGATACATAGGGGGATACATAATCTAATAAACTCCTAAAGAAAATCCCATTTTTGGTTATTGTGAAAACAAAATTGATGGGAAAATAACAATCCCCCATCTCGGGAATATAAAAATATACTCTAATTAGAATAAAAAGTGAATGAAACCTTGTATTTTGTGTTTAACTATTTCTTTTTTTTAATTGTTTTAAAACAATTAAAAAAAAGAAATAATACCCGTTTTTAGAACCCAATAGACAGAAGAATTCTTATTCTACATACCACAACAGCAATTCTATCTCATATAGATGAGTTCAAAACACTAGTTTGAAGTTTTAGTTAAAGTGAATTATTCATATTATAGATCATTCAATTCATCGAGTCATGTTGGTTGATTCATATTATTCTAGGGCTTTATTACTTGTTTGTCGCACAAAAAACTTTTGGAATGCCCAGTAAAAATAGATTTAGCTAAGGATAACGCCTTTACCGCGGCCCAATATCCCCCTCTCTTCCAAATATTTTTACGAATACGCTTTTTTGATATAGAAGTACGTTTCTTTGGAACTGCCATTTTTGGAAATAAAGAAGTTTTTTTTATAGTTAGATGTGAAAGACATATATTATTCAATATAGATCGTTCTTTCTATTCTTTATCCATAGTTATTCCATAACTGATATTTCGTTCATCACAGATAAAAATCTAGATATGTGTGCATCGCATATAATACACCAGGGAAAAAAAGAAATAGAAAAAAAAAGTTCCAATTCATATTTCAGTCTCAGTATATTTATAGCTCGTCGTTTACATTTTTAAAATCGAAAAGCTTAAAAAACTCTATTTGTGTTCTTTTATATTTTGATTTTGTTTATTTATTTGATTATTGCTCCTTCCGAAAGAGAGAAGAACTGGTGAATCGGAAACAATTAATAAGAATAAAAAAAGTTTGATTTTCTTATGGAACATACATATCAATATGCATGGATCATACCTTTGGTTTCACTTCCAGTTACTATGTCAATAGGATTGGGACTTCTGCTTGTTCCGACCACAACAAAAAATCTTCGTCGTATGTGGGCTTTTCCTAGTGTTTCATTGCTAAGCATAGCTATGGTTTTTTCGGCCGATCTGTCTATTCATCAAATAGATGGTAGTTCCATCTACCAATATCTATGTTCTTGGAACATAAATAATGATTTTTCTTTAGAGTTCGGCCACTTGATTGACCCACTTACTTCTATTATGTCAATACTAATCACTACAGTTGGAATCATGGTTCTTATTTATAGTGACAATTATATGTCTCATGATCAAGGGTATTTAAGATTTTTTGCTTATATGAGTTTTTCCAATACCTCCATGTTAGGATTAGTTACTAGTTCCAATTTGATACAAATTTATATTTTTTGGGAATTGGTGGGAATGTGCTCGTATCTATTAATAGGTTTTTGGTTCACACGACCAATTGCAGCAAATGCTTGTCAAAAAGCCTTTGTAACTAATCGTGTAGGGGATTTTGGTTTATTATTAGGAATCTTAGGTTTTTATTGGATAACAGGTACTTTCGAATTTTGGGATTTGTTCGAAATCTTCAATAACTTGATCCATAATAATGGGGTCAATTCTTTATTTGCTACTCTGTGTGCCTTACTATTATTCGTCGGTGCAGTTGCTAAATCCGCACAATTTCCCCTTCATATATGGTTACCCGATGCCATGGAGGGGCCTACTCCTATTTCGGCTCTTATACACGCCGCCACTATGGTAGCAGCGGGAATTTTTCTTGTCGCCCGGCTTTTTCCCCTTTTCATAGTTA